ATTAAATAAATTATAAATTCAATTAAATATTAAAATATTAATATTTATTAATATAAATTAATAAAAAGATTAATGCATAAAAATAATACAATAAAATATACGAAGAAATTCGGCCACCCCCTGCATATTTTATAACTTCTCCCAGAAAAAAACTTGTAATACCCACCCCATTGGGAATTCCATCAATTAATCGTCTATCAAAAAAAGAATTTAGTTTAGCTAATCTTCTTACATTATTAATTAAAGATATTCTATAAAAAGCATCTATGTAACCACGATTATATGACCAATCATATATGAGATTTCTTATTTTATCTGCAGCAATCTTTTTATAAACCTTTTTTGAAAATAAATTAAGTAAGTTTAAATTTTGTAAAGATGAATAAAAAGGCTTATAGAAAAGGGACGCTATAAATATTCCGAAAAAAGCTATACTGACCGAAAAAGTTGCATTTGTGACAAATTCATACCAATTCTCAGAATTATTTGAATTTGGATGTAAAAGATCTATAAACGGAATTAATAATTTTGATAATATATCCAAATCTAGTCCTTCTTGGTTGAAAGAAATTCCTATAACCCCGATAAACAAAGTAAATAGTATTAATACAAGCATAGAAAATAACATAGTATTTTCCGATTCATGGGGATAGGAAAAAGTAGTGTTGTTAGTTTCAAAATAGCTAATATCAATAAAAGGCCATGTTATGCTTTTTTGATTTCTATCAATTCGATGTGAATCAGTCTTCTTCCGAAAAAAGGAAGTCCTTCCATTATTATTGATTTTTAATAAAGATAATAAATGCATCTCTTTTTTCGCTTCTTTTTCTTTACCCCATAAAGATATTGAATGAAATGAGCTATTTTTTTTTCCATTGAAATTCTTGCAATTAACGTTTAAATATCCTTCAAAAACAAGTAAATAGATCCGAAACATATAAAATGCAGTTAATCCTGCTGTGGAACAAGCTATTATTGCAAAAATTGGTGAATACAACCAACTATCATTAAGAATTTCATCTTTGGACCAAAAACAAGCAAAGGGTGGAATACCACAAAGAGAAAGTGTACCCACTAAAAAAGCAGTTTTTGTAATTGGCACATGTTTTGTTAAACCACCCATAAGAACCATATTTTGACTTTTATCTGGAGAATATCCAACAATAGCTTCCATTGAATGAATAATGGATCCGGATCCTAAAAACAACAATGCTTTTGAATAAGCATGAGTAATCAAATGAAATAAAGCGGCTCGATAAGAGCCCATACCTAGAGCTAACATCATATAACCCAATTGAGACATTGTAGAATAGGCCAAACTTCTCTTAATATCCTTTTGAGCAAGAGCTAAAGTAGCTCCTAATACTACTGTTATTATCCCTATGAAAGCTATTCCATTCATTATGGAGGGTATAACTATGAAAAGAGGAAGAAGGCGGGCTACAAGAAAAATTCCCGCCGCTACCATAGTAGCAGCGTGGATAAGAGCGGAAATAGGGGTAGGCCCTTCCATAGCATCCGGTAACCATACATGAAGGGGGAATTGGGCAGACTTAGCAACTGAACCGCCAAATAACAGGAAGGCGCACAAAGTAACTAATAAAAGATTAACCTCATTATTAGAAATCAAGTTATTGAATATTTCAAACAAATCCCGAAATTCCAAACTACCTGTTATCCAATAAAGACCCAAAATTCCCAATAATAAACAAAAATCCCCTACCCGATTAGTTACAAACGCTTTTTGACAAGCATTTGCCGCAATAGGACGTGTGAACCAAAAACCTATTAATAGATAAGAACACATTCCAACCAATTCCCAAAAAATATAAATTTGTATCAAATTAGAACTAGTAACCAATCCCAACATTGAAGTATTAAAAAAACTCATATAAGCAAAAAATCTCAAATATCCTTCATCATGAGACATATAATTGTCACTATAAATAAGAACCAGAATTCCAACAGTAGTAATCAATATTAACATAATAGAAGTAAGTGAATCGATCAAGTAGCCAAACTCTAAAGAAAGATCATTATTTATAGTCCAAGACCATACATATTGATAGATATAACTGTTATTGATTTGATGAATAGATAGATTCACCGAAAAAATCATAACTATACTTAATAATAAAACACTAGGAAAAGCCCACATACGGCGAATATTTTTTGTTGCCGCGGGAAAAAGGAGAAGTCCCACTCCTATTAAGATAGGAACTGAAAGTGGAATGAAGGGTATGATCCATGAAAATGGATGTGTATATGTATATTCCATACAAAAAAAAAGAAAAAATGGATTCTTAATGAGTTTTGTTTCTTATTCGCCAATTTTATCTCTTTTGAAAGGGTTCAGTTAATAAAAAAATTAAAATTAAGATAAAAAATAGAATTATCCACTGTTCATTATTCTGAATTTTTGTCCAATATTTCCAATAGTTGAAAGTACGAAGTGAAAATGGGTCAAATGATATGACCAAATTACTAGTGAAAAATCAACTTTTTTTTTTTTTTTTTTTAATATGAATTTAATAATATTAAGAAATTAAGATTTTGAAATTATTATTATACAAAAATATATATCTAGAGAGTGGGGATAAATAATTACACCAAAACTCAAAATATTACTTTACTTTATTTTGATATGAATCATAAAAAAGAATCCATCTGATTCAAATAAGAATCTTTTTTGTAGGTTTTTTTTTATTCCGAATCATTAATTTGTTTTGGCACTAATTTATTATTTTCCATTTCAAGAAAAAGACATATATCTTTGGAAAAAGTTTGTAAAAAAGGTTATGATATTCAACAGTTTACTAAAAAAGGAATTAAGATACATGATTTTAAAAAATCATGTATCTTTTTAACGACCAAGTAAGCGGGATAAAGATAAGGGTTGGGTTCTTAAACTTTTTGATGTATTTTATTCCATGTAAAAAAAAAAAAAAAAAAAATAGAACGATATATAATATATATATAAATATATAATATTAATATAAAAGGATAGTTTTTTTGTAAGAATTACATAAATAAACGATTATTAGGAAAAAAAAGACTATGTTATTTTTACAAATCCACATTCCTTATGAAAAGGAATAGAATAGTATAATTTAGAAAAACAAATAGATAAGAAAGATCTATGTCTAATCTAATTAAAGAACAATTCATTTTGAACAATAGATGTCTTTCACATCCAACTATAGCAATAAACAAACTAGTCTAATTTTGGAATGGCAGCTCCAAAAAAACGCACTTCTATATCAAAAAAAAGGATTCGGAAAACAATTTGGAAAAAGAAGGGATATTGGGTAGCATTGAAAGCTTTTTCGTTAGGGAAATCTCTTTCTACGGGGAACTCAAAAAGTTTTTTTGTGCAACAAATACAAACATTGGAATAATCTGAATTAGCTGGACTCAAAGAATAGTCTAATTTAAAAAAAGAGTTTCGTATATATATATATTGAAATCCTTTTGAAATCTTTTTGAAATCTTTTGAAGATTATTGTTTTTTTGGTCTTTTATATTATATATATTATATATTAATTTGATATTAATTTAATTATATTCATTTTTCTTTTTTTGGATAGTTTTTTTTTTTAGTTTCTATATCTTATAGATATTTTTATACAAACAAAAAAGAAAAATGAGATAAGATTAAGATATAAGTCAAAATATCTATTTGTTAATGTTTTGAACTGTTCAATAGAAAATTGACCTCATTTTTGTTTTGGAATTGGCTTTTTTTAATTAAAATTCTTTAATGTTTCGGTTTCTGAAATGCAAGATTTCTTTCCAAAATTGGATATTTCGGAAAGAAATCTTACATTTGAATCGACTCTTTCAATCTCGACGATTGACTAAAAATCGTTTATTATGATTTCGAGCAAGCCGCTATGGTGAAATCGGTAGACACGCTGCTCTTAGGAAGCAGTGCTAGAGCATCTCGGTTCGAGTCCGAGTGGCGGCATGGCATCTTATTTTCTAAAAGAGTAAGTCCTATAATGAATTCAATTCCCGATTTCCGTTCATATAATTAGGAGATCTTTTTTTTATATGATATTTTCAACTTTAGAGCATATATTAACTCATATATCGTTTTCGGTCGTATCCATTTTAATTGCAATTCGTTTGCTAACCCTATTAGTCAATGAAATCGTAGTATTATATGATTCGTCCGAAAAAGGCATGATAGTAACTTTTTTCTGTATAACGGGATTATTAGTTACTCGTTGGATTTTTTCGGGCCATTTACCATTAAGTGATTTATATGAATCTGTAATCTTTCTTTCATGGGGTTTTTCCTTTTTTCATATAATTCCAGGTTTTGGTTTTAAAAAGCTTAAACCCCATTTAAGCACAATAATAGCACCAAGTGTTATTTTTACCCAAGGCTTTGCGACTTCGGGTCTTTTAACCGAACTGCATGAATTCGGAATATTAGTACCCGCTCTACAATCGCATTGGTTAATGATGCACGTAAGTATGATGGTATTGGGCTATGCAGCTCTTTTATGTGGATCATTATTTTCAGTAGCTATTTTAGTCATTACATTTCGAAAAGTCATAATAAGAAAGATTGGTAAGAACAATAATCTTTTTTTGAATGACTCATTTTCTTTTGCTGAGATCAAATACATGAACGAAAGAAACAATGTTTTACGAAACACTTCTTTTGCTTCTTATAGAAATTATTACAGATCTCAATTTATTCAACAATTGGATCGTTGGAGTTATCGTATTATTAGTCTAGGTTTTATCTTTTTAACCATAGGTATTCTTTCGGGAGCAGTATGGGCTAATGAGGCCTGGGGATCATATTGGAATTGGGATCCAAAGGAAACTTGGGCGTTTATTACTTGGACCATATTCGCAATTTATTTACATACTAGAAAAAAGAAAAGATTGGAAGGTATAAATTCTTCAATAGTGGCCTCTATGGGCTTTCTTATAATTTGGATATGTTATTTTGGGATCAATCTATTAGGAATCGGACTACATAG